CTATGTCTGCTGACAAAGCACGAAGAGTAATTGATCAAATTCGCGGACGTTCCTATGAAGAAACACTTATGATACTAGAACTCATGCCCTATCGAGCATGTTATCCCATTTTTAAATTGGTTTATTCTGGAGCAGCGAATGCTAGTTACAATATGGCTTCCAACGAAGCCAATTTAGTCATTAGTCAAGCCGAAGTCAACGAGGGTACTACCATCAAGAAATTAAAAGCCCGGGCTCGGGGACGTAGTTATCCGATAAAAAAACCTACCTGTCATATAACTATTGTAATGAAAGATATATCTTTAGATGATGAATATGTAGAAATGGGTTCGTTAAAAAAAACTAATAAGCATACAACTATGGCCTATCATGATATGTATAGTAGTGGGGGAGTATGGGGCAAAAAATAAATCCACTTGGTTTCAGACTTGGTACAACCCAAAGCCATCAGTCTCTTTGGTTTGCACAACCAAAAAATTATTTTGAGGGTCTACAAGAAGATCAAAAAATAAGAGATTGTATCAAGAATTATGTACAAAAGAATATGAGAATATCCTCTGCGGTAGAGGGAATTGCGCGTATAGAGATTCAAAAAAGAATCGACCTGATCCAGATCATAATCTTTATGGGATTCCCAAAGTTATTACTAGAAAGTCGACCACGAGGAGTCGAAGAATTACAGATGACTATACAAAAAGAATTTAATTGTGTGAACCGAAAACTTAACATTGCTATCACAAGAATTGCAAAACCTTACGGAAACCCCAATATTCTTGCAGAATTTATAGCCGGACAATTAAAGAATAGAGTTTCATTTCGAAAAGCAATGAAAAAAGCTATTGAATTAACTGAACAAGCAGATACAAAAGGAATTCAAGTCCAAATTGCAGGTCGTATTGACGGAAAAGAAATTGCACGTGTCGAATGGATTCGAGAAGGTAGGGTTCCCCTACAAACCATTCGGGCTAAAATTGATTATTGTTGCTATACAGTTCGAACTATCTATGGCGTATTGGGCATAAAAGTTTGGGCGTTTATAGACCGGGAAGAAGAAACGTTTACTTTTAAAAAAAGCTAAACCCCTTCATTCTTTTTCTCCAAATTTCAATTAATTCTTTAATTGTTTAATTCTATAGGGTTGAATAAAAATTCGATTGACCTTTTCAAAAAATTGCTATGCTTAGTGTGTGACTCGTTGGTTTTTAGGGTTAGGATTAAAAAAGATCAGCCTAGACCCATAGTATGAACTAAAAACTATAGAACTAATAACCAACTCATCACTTCGCATTATCTCGATCTAAAGAACCAGTCAAGATGTGATATATCGGTCATATCCTTGTAACAACTGCAATTTTTTTTTTTCTGAAAAAAAAATCAATCTATTTGAAGTTGTAAAGTAAAATAGAGAAGAAAGATGTGGATAACTGGAAGGGTGAGAGAAAGAGAGAAAAAGATATCAATGATATAGAATTCCAATATGTAAGGTCGATAAGTCATCTCATAAAAGGCAGTGTAATAAAGCATCAATACTGATTCATAAAATTAAAGAACTCTTCTTATAGAAGAAAAGAAAAAAATAAAGAGCTTGGAGCCAATAAAGACTGAGAGGGTTGACTCAAAAACAAATTCAATTATGAGCTCCATTGTAAAATTCGGACCTAAGCATTAAGTAAGAAGCGATGGGAACGATGTAAGCTGTGAATGCAAAAGATTTTATTGAAAAAGGAATCTTAACCATTCACTGGTTGGGATGGCGGAACAAACCGGAGATCAATTCATCTATTCTGAGAAGTCACGAGACAAGCCTAAAACTTAATTAAATAGAAGAGTAAATATTCGCCCGCGAAAACTTTCTTTTTTTTGGATTCCTAAATTTGGACGATAAAAAGAAAAACAAAAAAAATGAAGAATAGGATTTCGAAAATAGAAACTAAAATTGTGAATTATCTATTCAAAAAAGATATACAAATTACTAATAGATTGGATGAAATCTCAAAGAATCCCACGATTCAATATTCAATGTAATGTATTATATAAATACATGTATATTTTATTAATGAAATCTTACTTTAATTTACTTTATTTAATATTTAATTTAATTAATTAAGATTCGAAATATTATCTTTTTTTTTTTACTTTTATTTTTATTCGCGAGGAGCCAGATGAGAAGAAACTCTCACGTCCGGTTCTGTAGTAGAGATGGAATTCAGAAACAACCATCAACTATAACCCCAAAAGAACCAGATTCCGTAAACAACATAGAGGAAGAATGAAGGGAATATCTTATCGAGGGAATCATATTTGTTTCGGTAAATATGCTCTTCAGGCACTTGAACCTGCTTGGATCACATCTAGACAAATAGAAGCAGGTCGACGAGCAATGACACGAAATGCGCGTCGTGGTGGAAAAATATGGGTACGCATATTTCCAGACAAACCAATTACAGCAAGACCCGCAGAAACACGTATGGGTTCGGGGAAAGGATCCCCCGAATATTGGGTAGCTGTTGTTAAACCGGGTCGAATACTTTATGAAATGAGCGGAATAACAGAAAATATAGCTAGAAGGGCTATTTCAATAGCAGCATCCAAAATGCCTATACGGACTCAATTTGTTATTTCTGGATAAAGAATAAAAAGTAGAACCAACAGAAAGGAAACGGTCTTGGGTATGAAAAAATTGCAAATTTCTTTTTTTTTTTTTAGACAAACAATATTTTTTTCTTTGTCCTTTGCATTGAAAGAACAGATTACAAAATGATATGATTCAACCTCAGACCCATTTAAATGTAGCAGATAACAGCGGGGCTCGAGAATTGATGTGTATTCGAATCATAGGAGCTAGCAATCGTCGATATGCTCATATTGGTGACGTTATTGTTGCTGTGATCAAAGAAGCAGTACCAAATATGCCCCTAGAAAGATCAGAAGTGGTCAGAGCTGTAATTGTGCGTACCTGTAAAGAACTCAAACGTGACAACGGTATGATAATACGATATGATGACAATGCTGCAGTTGTTATTGATCAAGAAGGAAATCCCAAAGGAACTCGAATTTTTGGGGCGATCGCACGAGAATTAAGACAATTAAATTTTACTAAAATAGTTTCATTAGCTCCCGAGGTATTATAAACTGAGATCATGATATGTTTATAGCGGAGTATTTGAAAAAAAAAAAAGATTTAATTAATATTAAATTAATAAATAGATTGTATCTCATGCATATACTTTTAATTATTCATAAAAAAAAAATAAAAAAAAAACATGTTGATTATAGCAAATTTTGAGTCACCAACAATTTTAGTTCATCATGGGTAGGGACACTATTGCTGAGATAATAACCTCTATAAGAAATGCTGATATGGATAAAAAAAGGGTGGTTCGAATAACATCTACGAATATTACCGAAAATATTGTTAAAATACTTTTACGAGAAGGTTTTATCGAAAACGTGAGAAAACGTCGAGAAAACAACAAATATTTTTTGGTTTTAACACTGCGACATAGAAGGAATAGGAAAAGGCCCTATAGAAATCTTTTAAATTTAAAACGGATCAGTCGACCTGGTCTACGAATCTATTCTAACTATCGACGAATTCCTCGAATTTTAGGCGGGATGGGGATTGTAATTATTTCTACTTCTCGAGGTATAATGACAGACCAAGAGGCTCGGCTAGAAGGAATCGGCGGAGAAATTTTGTGTTATATATGGTAATCTTTTACAAAATGGATCCGAAACTTACTATTTGTAATTGTAAAAAAAAAAGAAAAGGGACGAGTTGTCTAATACTGTTCCTCCTACATTAGTTGATACTTCAAGGGGGCTTTACCTGGAATGAAAGAACAAAAATGGATTCATGAAGGTTTAATTACCGAATCGCTTCCCAATGGCATGTTCCGGGTTCGTTTAGATAATGAAGATCTGATTCTAGGTTATGTTTCAGGAAAGATCCGACGGAGTTTTATACGGATACTACCAGGAGATAGAGTCAAAATTGAAGTAAGTCGTTATGATTCAACCAGAGGACGTATAATTTATCGACTCCGCAACAAGGATTCGAAGGATTAAGTGCTTTGAACACTCCCTTCACGGGAATATGATTCGAGATGCAAAATCTCAAGAAACTAATTTTCTTACAAAAAGTAGATTCAAATTTAAGATAAGGAATGACAAATATGAAAATAAGAGCTTCTGTTCGTAAAATTTGTGAAAACTGTCGACTAATCCGTAGGCGAGGGCGAATTATAGTAATTTGTTCCAACCCGAGACATAAACAAAGACAGGGATAATCAGACTCGCTAAAGGAACCGATACATAAACATAAATAAGGAATCTGTTTTAACATAAAATGGATATATCCATATATCTCTGACTCATATTTATGAGATGATAACATATGGCAAAAGCTATACCGAGAATTGGTTCACGCAGGAATGGACGTATTGGATCTCGTAAGAGTGCACGCAGAATACCAAAGGGAGTTATTCATGTTCAAGCAAGTTTCAATAATACCATTGTCACTGTTACAGATGTACGTGGTCGGGTGGTTTCTTGGTCCTCTGCCGGTACTTGTGGATTCAAGGGTACGAGAAGGGGGACACCGTTTGCTGCTCAAACCGCAGCAGGAAATGCTATTCGTACAGTAGTGGATCAAGGTATGCAACGAGCAGAAGTCATGATAAAAGGGCCCGGTCTCGGAAGAGACGCTGCACTCCGAGCTATTCGTAGAAGTGGTATATTATTAACTTTCGTGCGGGATGTAACTCCTATGCCACATAATGGCTGTAGACCTCCGAAAAAAAGACGTGTGTAGAAATGCACATTGAAAACTTTCAAGAAAAACAAGAGAAATAAACGATTCAATGATCTAATCAAATTACTATGGTTCGAGAGAAAATAACAGTATCTACTCGGACACTGCAGTGGAAGTGTGTTGAATCAAGAACAGACAGTAAACGTCTTTATTATGGACGTTTTATTCTGTCTCCACTTATGAAAGG